CAAACGACACGAAATACCTTATTCCGTTCTGATATAACTTGTCAAATTTGTCCTCAAAGAGGCACGCGGAGAAAAAAAAGGACCCTTGAAACCTCCAAGGTGTCGTTGCATATTTTATTTGTACTTAATGTTCCCGATTCAACTAGCAATCATATAAAAACTTTTTGACAGAATCCTTTTTTTGACTCTGCGCCAGTGATTCCACTATTATTAATGAATAATGGAATGAACAATAATGAAAATTCCTTCATATTCATAGAGATAGGGGACCTAATTCACATGGATATAGTAAGTCTCGCTTGGGCTGCTTTAATGGTAGTCTTTACATTTTCCCTTTCACTCGTAGTATGGGGAAGAAGTGGGTTCTAGAGGTACTACTAAGTGAGTTGAGAAATCAAACTCTATCAATTGTTTGATAGAGCGTTCTGCAAAGACAATTTAACTATTAAATTTGGAAATGAAGTGACTTCGATTACTAATTCAATTTCTAAATTCGTACAAATAATTTAGAAATTGAATTAGTAAGAATATCTTCATTTCCAAATTATATTGGATGAAGAGTAATCTATTCTATGAATAATATATGAATAATACCCTTTTAATCATAATTAAATAATCATAATTAAACAAATATTTCAATGATTCTCGTGTTCCTATTTCGTTCGAAAGTAAAAAGAATAGAAACGATAGAAGATTTATTCTAACCCAATCCTTCCTCTATTTTCTATTTCGATAAACTATTTTCTATTTCGATAAACCACTTCTTGTCAGAGTTTTATATCGAAAAATGAGGAAGAGTGGAATCCTTTTTTCTTATTATTTGTTTGCCTTTTTCCTGCTCAAAAAGAAAGTAGTTCTTTTATTAGTTATTAATAGTTATTAAATTAAGTGAATTCTCTATGGGAACTAAGATAGACATGGTGGTTATCCAAGGAGATAGTACATGTTGTACTAAGATATTTTCTTGGACAAGTCACATATTGCGCACTTAGTGCTTAGGTTGTATTTGTTTTATTATTTTAAATAACTTGACTTATGCTATACTTTATTGACTTGACGCATTTCATATCATGATTCGAAAGTTAAAAATCGGTAGGGTTTCCTAATCCTTTTCGTCGAAATCTTACAAAGTTTTTATAGAACTCTTTTTCTTAGATGATTTGTCAACTGCTCAATCAATTCCCTCTTCGGAATGCTAAAAAAAGATTTCTTGATATTCTTTTATTAATATATATTAATATATGCACAGACTATTCCTTTTTTCCTTTTCCTTAATTTTATTCTTTCGGTAGAAGCCGAGATTCATATTAAAAATAATAAGAAAGCGAGGGACTAGAATAATAAGAGTTGCCTTTCGACTATTTGAGATTAATTGGAATCAAAAATAGATAAAGAAAGGAAACCGAATTAGGACATTATGTGCATTACATATAGATAATTGATATCTAGAGATATGAAGAGAATCTTCTAGATTGATCTAAATTAAACCTATATCTTTATATGGTACAACTTTATAGACTAGAATAACAAAAATAGATAGTATGGTAGAAAGAGATCTCTTTCTACCATACTATTGGATCTCATAGAATACTGCCGATTCTAGTCCACTGATTTCATCTAAGACAAGAAATTGGAATCCTTTTCATTTGATTTCTGCCGTCATTGAGTAAGAACTAAAAAGTCAAGTTTCATTCAAATTAATCAGTTTGACTAACCGTTTTTACGTATATTATAAGTAAAAAAGCAGTAGGAACTAGAATGAAGAGTGCAGTAGCAATAAATGCAAGAATATTTACTTCCATAATCTCATCGGTTCTTTACTTCGAAAATAACTCGGGATTTAATCCCATAGAGATGATAAATCTTTCGCCTGTAAATTCAATAGGATGACTTCCATCTCGATGATATCGAATCGTATCAATATCATGAATAACAATATCTGAGCTATCAAATCGATTCATCGTCGAGAATTGAATAGTATAACATAGAAAGATAGTTTATCCATACCGAATCAAAAAATAGATTCCTGATCCAATCAATAATTTCTTTACGATAATTTCTTTTCTTTATTTTCATTTCTCATTCGTTTCCATTCTTTCTTTTATATAAAACGCTCGCCGCCTCTGTACAATCATTTGACAAAGTATCATTTAACCCCCCTTCCTCTTACATTGGTAACAAACCCAAACAAACAATAGAAGCAAAATGAAGAAAAGGGGATTAAGTTCTAAACTTCTTTTTTTTAATGGCTAATTTTATTGAAAAACAAAAAAGTGTGATAAAGACAAGTCCGATTACAGCAAAAAAAAGATCGAATATTTTACCAAATTCAAATTTCTTTTTTTAGAGTTTGCTTTTTCTTCGGCAGAAATTCTTAACTTAAAAAACTAAAAAAAGATTATTCATTCCTTCTCTAAGATCTAAAAGAGGTGAGATTCTTATTTATCTTTATTTTTTATTAAAATCCTCTTTCCTTAGATTAGGAATGGGATACAATTAATATATCAAAACTTCAATGTGCCATTTGAATGAGATAGATTGTTTCAAATTGAAATTAGTAATTGAAGTTATACAAAATCGGAGAAAAAAGAAGATATTTTTCAGATTAACAGGATTTTATCAAAGCAATTAAATTCATTTTGTAGCGTACAAATAGAAATTTCATTTTTTTATGTGCTACCGGAAAGATATGGTACTCGATTCGATTCTATTACACAGATCGGGAGTAATCGAAAAAGCCAAACTCAGCACGGTATCTCTTTGCATCCTGAATATGAGCCTACCGATAATTGTACTAATCCACACATATCTCTATTAATCGCTACTAGTTGAAGAAATGAAAATTCCCATATTTGTTTTACTTTGATGAGAAATAAAAAAAGAAAATAGCCATTCTATCTCTATATAAAAAAATAACAAGGATTTTCCTGGGGAATGCAATTTTGCTCTTTGTCTCCCTTTCACAGAAAATGGAGAAATGAATTGATGTATTTTTTATTGGCTAATTGGATTTTGATCCGTCGGGACTGACGGGGCTCGAACCCGCAGCTTCCGCCTTGACAGGGCGGTGCTCTGACCAATTGAACTACAATCCCAGGAAAATGAAAAAAAAAAGTGTACAACATAAATATTCTTATGATTTCATTCAAACTCCCCTTCTATTTAGATTTTAGATTGGAATCTCTGTGTTGTAACAAGGACGCGAATGGTATATTGATACCCACATAGATATACACTTTAGTGAAAATGGAAGGGATTACTAGTGATCTTTTCCTTATTTCAAATCACAATCGATTAATAATCAATTTGTCTTTACATTACTCTTTTTCTTAGACTTTATACTTATAAATCCTGAGATGAATCTAGATCATTAGCAAGAGCAGAATTTGCGGAAAAAAAAATAAAGCAAATCAAATAAGAGATATATCCGAAATTTTGACTTTTTCTGTATCGGGTATTTCGAGAGAACAAAGAGGGTATTTCATTCCATGGCGGATCAGTGAATTATTGGGCCGAGCTGGATTTGAACCAGCGTAGACATATTGCCAACGAATTTACAGTCCGTCCCCATTAACCGCTCGGGCATCGACCCAGGAAGAATCCGTTCCAGACTTATTAATAATCCATGCTCAACTTCCTTTCGTAATACCCTACCCCCAGGGGAAGTCGAATCCCCGCTGCCTCCTTGAAAGAGAGATGTCCTGAACCGCTAGACGATGGGGGCGCATGTGCCCGACCTCAGCATACTATGCTCATAGTATGAACAATTTTATCAAATTGTCAATATAACGAAATGGTATGACTTGACTAGATTCAAAAGATTTTTCCGTCTTTCATGATTTCATACAATATTTTATTTTGATTCGTCATTTATGAATCATTCATTCTAATCATTATTATCCGTTTTAATTATCTATTTTGTTTTGATTCAATTATATATTTTATTTTGATTATCAATTATATAAATAAAATAAAAAAAAAAAAAGAAATATTTATTATATTTATATGGATACATAATAAAAAATGCTGATTTTTATTTTTCATTTTAAATATATATTAATAAAAAATTTTATTAAAAATAGAAAATATAGAAGAAACCATAGAATATAAGAATAGAAATAATATGAAAGATTTTTTTCAGTAAAAGATGGGTCTTCCAGAAAGGTTAAACCTCTTTTCTTACGCTTTCATTCATTTCTCTTGCACACACTAAACCAGTAAATTAACAGATTCAAAATCTGTAATAGAGGGATAAGCATCAACAAGTTATCCAATTTTTTCTAAGAATTGGGTTTCAGGGGACAAACGGAATCTGTTCATCAGGATTCAATGAAATATCTTGGTCTTGAGTCTATCTTGAATTGGTAGGTACATGCATCAATTAAATGAATTTGATTATGATTATGATGGTCAATTCAATTAGGTTCAGTTTTAAAACAATTCATTGCGTTCATATTTATCAAATTGAATCCATTTTTTTTATCTATATTCAGTGGTTTAATCTATATTCACTAAGTAAATCATAAATTTCATTTATGAATGAATTATTATGAGCCTACTCCATCTATATATTAATCTATATATTATAATCTATTTACTTTACATAAATTTGATCTATAATCTATTTCTATAAATATACCCTATCCGGATAGTAACTCATTTAGGAATTGAATTAAATGGGGCCCTTTTAACTCAGTGGTAGAGTAACGCCATGGTAAGGCGTAAGTCATCGGTTCAAATCCGATAAGGGGCTTTGGCCTTTTTTTCATAAAACTCCATCGATAGTATTCCTGTTTAAGGGACAAATAGAGATCTTGTTGACATTTTTAAGCAAAAAAGAAAAAGTAAGAAACTCTATAATGAGTTCTAAAATGAAATTAGAAAATTATACTAAGTAATAATAAGGATAAAAGGTTATCTTTATAGTGATTGAGAGTAATAATCATTTCCAGTATAATGCTATATATAATATAGTTTATATATTAATTTAGTTTTAAATT